AAACATTATTATTACTCTTACTCCCGTCGGGATAAATCTGACCCCTTCCCCTGTTCCCGCCTACGTATATGGGATATTTTAAGAAGTGAACATCTTTCTTAGTCGCAGGGTCCGGGGAAAGAATAGGAAAGGTGATTTCACTATATTTCTGACCAGGAACAGGCCCTATCACAAGAATATTTTTTTTAGTGGGACGATAGCTCTGAAAAGACAGATTGCCCATCTTTTCTTTAATCTCGGGAGAAATACGATCGGGGGGGGCTAATTCAAACCCTTCGGGTAAAATAAGAACAGCCCCCACATTCAAACCGCCCTTTTTACCATTCGCAAGAACTTGTTTCAGTTGCATATCATAAGGAATTCGAACAACTGCTTCAAATACAGTATCAGGAAGTACCGCTTGTGGAACCTCGATATCCACGGGCTTATTAGCTAAATGGCAGTTGGCACAGACAATACGGCCGGTTGCTTCTCGTGGATTTTCATAACCCTGCTGTGCAAAAATGGGATATGCATTTGAAACGGGTGCCCAAGTTATTATATATATCATGAGTGATACGGAAATAGATCGAGTAATCTCTTCCTTTATCGAAGAAAAGGTATTTCTAGTTTGCATGGTCCAATCATTGAGCCCAAAAATTTCTACAATAAAATTAGGTAGGTCCCTAGTATAGTTCCCTATCCATGATTCTGCTATTTACTGAAATAATGTTACTCGAATATAGGAGGCATCCTTCTGCATGGGTAGAAGGAATAAGTACAATTTTGAATGTTTTACTTATGTACAAAGAAGTAACAAACATTAGATTTTTCAGTCATTCATTGAATGATAAATCACTACAAGTGACGGAGATACACGATTTAAATAACGGAAGATCCAATATTTAAAAATTGTGTCAAGAATGACTGGAAAAGTGGAAACAAGACCGGATATAATTTGATCGTTATGAGAAAATCCAAAATCTTTGTAGACAGAACCAATCATTAGTTCCCAACCATGGGGCGAATGGAATCCTATACATAAATCAGTTAATAAAAGAATAGAAAAAGCTTTTATTGTGTCGCTTAAGTTATATAGGAACTCTTGAACCCAAGAGTTAAGAATAACAAGTTCTTCATTACCAAGAATAGAATAACCACTTAGAATAACGAAACAGATTATATTTGTCGAGAAGTGCAAAATCGTATGGATACGATCCTCATTGTGCATCTTGATCAATTGGATCGTTTCTTTGTAGATTCCGATACGAAGCTTTTGTAGATGTGTTTCTGGGTATTCCTTTAGCATTTCGTCCAAGAGAAAGAGTTCCTCTAATTCGATAACTTTTTTTATAATACTCTTTTCTTGAATATCATTCAAAAAAATTTCGGATTGACCAGTATTCCACCAATTAGTAACCCAAGATTCTAGGCTTTTTTTAAATGAAAGAGAGATCCACCAGGGCAAAAATACTATAGATGCAAGATATAGAAGGGGAATGAATGCTTTCTTTTTTGCCATTTTTTCGTCTTTGATTTTTTAATGAACTCACTTCATTCGTTAACTCTATACACTACTAATATTTATATCAAACATAAGTTCTATTACAAGTCATATGGATAGTATTATGAATCCATTCCCTGTTTTTTAGTTTTTGATTTGTGATTCATTAGTTAATCCTTGAATTTCGAAATAATACAGAAAGAAAATAAAAAGAATCCACTAAAGACAGTTTTCTGGCTGTTCCGTATACGTCTGCTTTGGCTCAAATGAGCATTCTGAAGAAATTCCAGTTAAGTTATACTATTACTATGGTCTAGAAAAAAGACTATTCTTTAATTTGAGTTTTATCCCTCTTGCTACGAACTAAGAAAGCATTCATTCTGAACTTTATTTTTCAAAAAACTTCAATTGGTACACGCAAGAAATAGGCCAATTCGGCAGCCTTTTGCTCAATTTCTCGTGGGGTCAGATTCTGATCGGTACGAGTCAAGGGAATGGCCCCTTGGCCTCTGATTTCCATATAAAGGACACGACGTGCATAAATACCCTCTTTAACTTCTATTCTGATGGACTGAATGTCTTTCATAAGGAATCGGAGGAAGATTCGACGATTTTTTCCAGGAAACCCCCAACGAAAAATACACACTATTTCTTCTTTTCTATCGAATCGATCATAACCGCTACCTACACTCCACAAAATTGTGCACCACAAATAGGAGCTAATAAAGAGACCTGCGATCCCATAGAAAGACATCACGATCCCCTGTGGAAAAAAAATTATTTGCTGAGACGGAAATAAAGATATCAAATCCCTACCAAGATAACTGGAAGTTCCAACCAAAAAAAACCCTAATGAACCTAAAAAAAGGATAAAGGCCCAGCAGAAATTGCTGATTTTTCGAGATCCTCTTATAAATTCTATCCATATACGTTCTGATCGCCAACTCATACTAAATCTCGTTGCATTTTATTGGAATTGATAGAATAACAAAAATCGATTTTACTTTTTTTGTTTCCGAAGTAACTCTAATCAACTAGCACTATTTTGATGTGAACCTTTACTTTAGGAGTAATTCATCGAATTACTTAGATCTAAAATAATAACATCACCTTTATATGATTCCCTATAGATACCTACATCCATATCGATATATTGACTTTACATCTCAAACATTCGTCGCTTGATCTGTTATATATTTTCTATTTTGAAATACGTATAATTCATTTCCTCAGATATCATGTTTACGCATGTATAATCGCTTATGTTTGGAGTAAGCCACATGTTAGACTCTAGTCTACTAAATAGATAGCTGTGTTATCGTCAAAGTCGAAGTTTTGAAAAAAAAAAAATAGACGGCACGAGCATATTTAAAAAATCTTGTTTTTTTGAACATGAAGAGATAAAGAAGCCATTGCAATTGCCGGAAATACTAGGCCCACTAAAGGCACAAAAATAGAGGGTAAGGTGGTGAGAGTTGTCATAGAATGGATACCTCGACTTAATATTTGTACCTGTTATTTATTGTTATATTAATTGTTATATTAATATTTTTACCTGTTATTTATTGATTGTTATAAAAGGTATCTTATAATTATACTAATTCATATATAATTATACTAAGTAATATCTACGTGAGTATATATAGAAAAGGAATGAGGAATGTCGAATTAAATTTACTCATCTTTCGACATGAAATATATGTATCATAATAGACTTTTGTATTATTTTATTTATTATCTTGTCTTATAATTTTTTTTATTAAAATTTAATAAAGATTTTCTTACAAATTCCAAAAAAGTTCGTTATAATCCGATCCAACAACAGGGATTCTTAGTAAAACTAGAGATCCTCTAGAGATGTAGAAAGATGCAAGACTCTATGCCGCTATTTGCTATAGTTGAATTATATATACACATGTAATGTAAGAAGGGGAGCATGAAATTCATTTTATTCCCCTTGCCAAATTTTGCGGAAGAAATAATTCGCTCTTTTATTTTGTTTGATAGGGGTTTCCTAATTACTAATCAGGAATATCGGTAAAAAAAATTTCTCCGCATGATTCTTTCTACAATTTTATCTTATGTTACCAAAGAAAAATCCATTCTTCGAATTTTTACTTTGATTCCTATAAACTAAATAACTACTTGTTCGTCACAAATAAAATAATGAATTTTTGAAGTTTTAAGTAAGGCTTTACTTGATTGAATTTTGATTCGAGGGAACGAAAGCGTGGAGCTGAAATAACTCACTCAAAACACCTTTTAAAGGATTACGTGGTACGATTAGATCGAATAAGCCCTTATGGAATAAATATTCAGCCGCCTGTGAACCCTCAGGGACTGTCTTATTCAATGTTTGTTCAATTACTCTTTTACCCGCAAATGCGATGTAGGCATTGGGTTCGGCAATAATGATATCCCCCAACATACCAAAACTAGCTGTCACCCCACCAGTAGTAGGAGATGTAAGGATTGCTACATAGAATAATTTTTTATTTGATTGATAATCATATAAAGCGGAAGATATTTTGGCCATTTGCATCAAGCTCAAACTTCCTTCTTGCATGCGTGCTCCTCCAGAAGCACACACTAAAATAAGAGGTAAAAATTGATTGGTAGCATACTCGATCAAACGGGTGATTTTCTCGCCTACTACGGATCCCATACTACCCCCCATAAACTGAAAATCCATAACCCCAATTGCTACGGGAATACCGTTTAATTTACCTGTGCCTGTTTGAATAGCCTCAGTTAATCCTGTCTTTCTTTGATAAGAATCAATACGATCTTTATAAGGTTCCTCTTCCGAATGAAATTCAATGGGATCCAAAGAGACCATGTCTTCATCCATAGGGTCCCAAGTACCTGGATCAATCGAGAGTTCGATTCTATCTGAACTACTCATTTTCAAATGGTATCCACATTGTTCACAAATATTCATTTTTGATTTCAAAAATTTCTTATAATTTAATCCATAACAATTTTCGCATTGAACCCACAAATGCCTGTATTTTTGAGTTACATCTAGATCATTAGAACTTTCTGTTCTAGTTAAATCACTTCCATCCGTGCTAGTTCTTATACTGGAACTCTCACTTTCACTACTATTTCCACCTTCACCACAAATGTAACTATAAATGTAACTGTCACTATAATTGTGACTACCACTTAAAATGTAACTATCAATACAGATTTGAGCCCGAAGATAACTGTCAATGCAACTATTAATGTGATTATTCCAACTATATTTAGTATCATACATGTAACGATCATAGTGGGAATCATCACTCTTAGATACATGATTTTGATAAGTAGAGTTCCGAAAACTATAAAAAGAACTTTCTAGTTCACTTACAAAAGAAGGATCATTGTCAATCTCAAAAATTTGATTTTCAATATCCAAATATATGGAATAACTGCTGCTATTACTATCCCTAACTAAAAAAGTGTCATCAGATATGAAATTCCGAATGCCGACTAAATCATCAACAGTACTGTAACTAGAATTGTCACTATC